CTCCTGCGGATTAACCGACATTTTTGACAAATTTTACGAACAGAAGCCCTTATTTTCATAGCTGTTATTCCTTAATTCCGAAGTCATTGGAAGAAAATAAGTTTCTTGAAATTTTGGAACCTTAAAATTTATCCCCCTAAAAAAAATATTGAAGTTGAAAAAACCACCTAATTATTCTAACCCTTTCCTTGATAGGGATTCTAACAATTCTATGCCCCCGGCCGGTAATGATTTACCTTAAATTAATTGAAATTGAATTTTTATCCTATCTACTGATAGTATACGTATAAAAAAACTTCTTTGGGTCGTTCCTAAAGCATAATCTCGAATCATATATTCATTATCGAAAGGAATCCTGATCATACCATTGAGAAAGAATTCAGTAATTAAACCCTCACGAATTCATTTTATTTTTGTTCTTTCGTTCCAGGTACTTCGAAGTATCAACTAATGTAGGACAGGAGGAGCAATATTAGTAGACAATTTGCCCTTATTTCTTTTTTTTTCACAAATAGGAAGGTTTCGGATACAATTCGGATATTAAACGGATTAATTACCATATATAACACAAAATTTCTCCGCCGATTCCTTCTAGTCGAGCCTCGCGGTCTGTCATTATACCTCGAGAAGTAGAAAGAATTACAATACCTATTCCGCCTAAAATTCTAGGAATTTTTTGATACTTAGAATAGATTCGTAGACCGGGCCGACTGATCCGTTTTAAATTTAAAGTATTTTGATATGGTCCTTTCCTATTTCTTCTATGTCGTAGGGTTAAAACAAAAAAGTATTTCTTGTTTTCCTGATGTTTTCTTATGTTCTCGATAAAACCTTCTCGTAAAAGTATTTTAACAATGGTTTCGTTGATGTTAGTCGATGCTATTCGAACCGTTCCTTTTCGATTCATGTCAGCATTTCGTATAGAGGTTATTATTTCAGCAATAGGGTCCCTCCCCACCGTAAATTCTCCCTTCCCCCGAATTTGGATATAATCAACATGTTTTTTTTATTTATTAGTATTAAAGGTATATGCATAAGACATAATCTAATCTACTTGAGACATAATCCACAATTTATCTATGTCATTTCAATAATTCCGTTTAAATCGATAATTCTATTGAATGAAGTCTCATCTTATATTTATAATACTTCAGGAGCTAATGAAACTATTTTAGTGAAATTTAACTGTCTCAATTCCTGGGCGATTGCACCAAAAATTCGAGTTCCTTTTGGATTTCCTGCTTGATCAATTACAACTGCGGCATTGTCATCATATCGTATTATAATACCGTTGTCGCGCTTGAATTCTTTACAAGTACGTACAATTACAGCTCTGATCACTTCTGCTCTTTCCAGAGGTGTATTAGTATTAGCTATTGCTTTCTTGATCACAGCAACAATAACGTCACCGATATGAGCATACCGGCGATTACTAGCTCCTATGATTCGAATACACATCAATTCTTGGGCCCCGCTGTTATCTGCTACATTCAAATGGGTCTGAGGTTGAATCATTTTTGAATCTCTTCTTTCAATGCAACAAAGGACGAATAAAAAAAGAAATATTGTTTGTCAAAAAAAGAAAATCTACAATTGTTTTTTGATTCCTAAGACCTCTTTCTCTTGGTTTTCTATATTGCTATCCTGAACTAATGAATTGAGTTTTTATAGGCATTTTTGATGCTGCGATTAAAATAGCCTTTCTGGCTATTTTTTCGGCCACTCCGCCCATTTCATAAAGGATTCTACCAGGTTTAACGACGGCTACCCAATACTCGGGAGATCCTTTCCCCGAACCCATACGTGTTTCCGTCGATCTTACTGTAACTGGTTTGTCTGGAAATATACGTACCCATATTTTTCCACCACGGCGTACATTTCGTGTCATTGCGCGTCGGCCGGCTTCTATTTGTCTAGATGTAATCCAAGCAGGTTCAAGCGCTTGAAGAGCATATCGACCGAAACAAATACGATTACCGCTACAAGATATTCCTTTTAGTCTTCCTCTATGTTGTTTACGGAATCTGGTTCTTTTCGGGTTATAGTTGATGTCTCTTTCTCAATTCCATCTCTACTACAGAACTGGACATGAGAATTTCTTCTCATCCAGCTCCTCGCGAAAAATCACTAAAAAAATAGTTTATTAAGATTAGTTTTAATAAATAAAATGTAGTTTTAATTTAATAAATAATAAATTGAATCATGGGATTCTTTAAGATAAGATTTCATCCAATCTATTAGAAATTTGTATATTTTATTTGAATATATAGAATTCAATCTGGATTTTCTTTCTATTTATAGATAATTAATGTCTAATGTCTTGTTATAAGGAATGCTTATTTTACATTTTTTATCATATTCATTTCATATTGAATCAACAAAAAATGAGTAATCCAATAAAAGAAAACTTTCGCGGGCGAATATTTACTCTTTCAATATCTATTTGTTCAATATCTATTTGAATTGTCGGGTTATCTCATGACCTCTCAGAATTAGAATA